AGATAAAGATCGGATAGATTCGAACCGCAATTGCAAAGGTAATAACTACTATGCCAGCCCAAATCATGATCTTCACCAACTTGGATTTGGTTCTCTCGCGAAAATCACGAGTTGCAGAGATGAGAACCATGAAAAGCAAGATCCCGAATAAGAAAACAGAAACCGAGGAAACCACAAGAGTGAAGACTAGTAGAGTCTCGTCTTTTGTCATTCTTTGCTCCTTTTTCACTCAATGATTCATTCGAATTTCCCAACCAAAAATTCTATATGTCTATTCTATGATATTTCTATATATATAGAATATGATATCTAATATGACACCCGATTTGTCAAAGGGATTGGATTGATGACTTACCCATTCAGTGACTTTGGCACTGGACGTTCCAAAAACGGGTACTATCGGATCGGGTGAATTAGAGAATAGACAGAGGTCCGTTGGCATTTCAGCTTCTCTTCTCCTTTCAGGGCCTATCCGAAAGAGAATCCAGGACCTCTTGGTCCTGAATATCAGAATAGGACGAAGGAACCGGCCTCCGCGGATATCTTTGCTTCGGAACAAAACAATTAGCATTAGGCTCGGTCAACTGGAATGTGTATTATCCATATGGGAGATCTTCCAATCGAGAAGATCCATCGATCTGAGACGAAGAGAAAGGGCCCATTTTCTTTACTTATTCAGTTAAACCAAGGATTCGTTATGGAAGCAGATAGCAACAACCATTTCATCAGACATGCGTATTTTTGATTATCCGGTGGATTTACACAGTTTCATTAATGCAAATTGTTTGATGTAGTTAGTACTCAGGTTGTTCGACGCTCAAGAATTCTTATTTAGGCAGTTCATATTATCCATACATAGTGTTTTGATCTAAGATTGCAATTCTTCCATGTTTCCGCAGTAGCATATTGTTCCATGGAGCTAGGGTCCAAAATAGGAATCAACAAGTGTTTCCACGACTCTACCGCCCGGCCAATCCTGTTCCACTGAATCCCCTCCCTTTTTCAAACTCCACTTCTTTTCATATAGCAATCCCTGATCAAAGAGAGAACAATATCCATTTCAAAACATTTCTAATGGATTCCTTGGTTCGGACCGACGAAGTAATGGCACTCGATTATTATCAACCCGACTGCAACCTTTTTCTGTCGGTAAGGATTGCACCAGAGCACCTTCTACTTCTAATAGGCCATGAACTATAGATAGAGAAGAATCATTCTGAGCGAGTCCATAAGAAGCGACCCACTTTTTCATCGGTTCCGGGGGAAGACCAAAGATCTTGCGCGACCGGTCTTATCTTGGCTCGCAAACCCCAAGTTTGTCTATGAAGAGCTAATCTAATTGTATTAGTTTCTACAATGGATTTCTTATGTGGAATACTAATGGATAGGGCCTCGTTGCTAAGTGCTACAAGATCTAGTGCACTGGAACTCGTGGTTATGGACCCGAATCCTTTAGTATGGAACATTGTCTTTTCCAAGTAAAAACCCCTAGTATATGAAAAAATGAGAAGGTGCTTTCGTTCTTGTGGAATAAGAAGCCCTCGTACCTTAATGAAAGGAAAATAGGAATTTTTCGTTAGGTATTTGACCAAATAGGATCGTCCAGTTCCTATAGAACCTATCACTAAAATACCCGATAGGGCTAAGCGGAACGAAAAGGGTTTTCCATGAGATGGTAAATGAAAACGATTAGCCCCACACGAGGTTTGGGAATAAGTGATTGTCTGATAATGAGCAAGGAATATACGTCTTTCTGCTAAAGAGGATCTATTAAACTCATAATTCATTAGATCCTTGTTAGCAATGTCAACTAAGTATCATAAGTAAATGGATCCCGGTTGTTCAATCCTTTGATAACCAAGGTCATTCTTTGCTAAAGAGAAATGATCACTATGAGTCAGACTGAATAGAATTGGATCCATTCCAAATAGCGAGAATTAGGATTCTTGATCCCTCTCAATCTCTCTTTCAATTCGAGGATCCAGAGAGGTGTTTTCATAGTCATCTCCGAATATTTGCCATCTCCGAATATTTTCGATTTCATTTTTCTATGGTATGTCTTTCTATATGAAAATTGGTTATTTACGATGTACGATGATCCCTGTTAAGCATCCATGGCTGAATGGTTAAAGCGCCCAACTCATAATTGGTAAATTTGCGGGTTCAATTCCTGCTGGATGCACGCGAACGGGAACGTTCCATAAGTCTATTGGAACTGGCTCTCTATCCACGGAATCTCATCCATCATCCATACATAACGAATTGGTATGGTATATTCATACCATAACATAAGAACAATAAGAACTCGAATTCTTATCGATACTGGAACTCAGAGCATAGGAGGGAAAGTCGATTTATGGATGGAATCAAATACGCAGTATTTACAGAAAAGAGTCTTCGTTTATTGGGAAAGAATCAATATACTTTTAATGTCGAATCGGGATTCACTAAGACAGAAATAAAGCATTGGGTCGAACTCTTCTTTGGTGTTAAGGTAGTAGCTGTGAATAGCCATCGACTACCCGGAAAGGGTAGAAGAATGGGACCTATTCTGGGACATACAATGCATTACAGACGTATGATCATTACCCTTCAACCGGGTTATTCTATTCCACTTCTAGATAGAGAAAAGAACTAAAGGAGAATACTTAATAATACGGCGAAACATTTATACAAAACACCTATCCCGAGCACACGCAAGGGAACCGTAGACAGGCAAGTGAAATCCAATCCACGAAATAAATTGATCCATGGACGGCACCGTTGTGGTAAAGGTCGTAATGCCAGAGGAATCATTACCGCAAGGCATAGAGGGGGAGGTCATAAGCGCCTATACCGTAAAATCGATTTTCGACGGAATCAAAAAGACATATCTGGTAGAATCGTAACCATAGAATACGACCCTAATCGAAATGCATACATTTGTCTCATACACTATGGGGATGGTGAGAAGAGATATATTTTACATCCCAGAGGGGCTTTAATTGGAGATACTATTGTTTCTGGTACAAAAGTTCCTATATCAATGGGAAATGCCCTACCTTTGAGTGCGGTTTGAACTATTGATTTACGTAATTGGAAGTAACCAATTAGGTTTACGACGAAACCTAGAAATCGATCACTGATCCAATTTGACTACCTCTACGGGATAGACCTCAACAGAAAACTGTTGAGTAACGGCAGCAAGTGATTGAGTTCAGTAGTTCCTCATAGAAAATTATTGACTCTAGAGATATGGTAATATGGAGAAGACAAAATTGTTTGAAGCACGCACAGAACCGGAAGCGCCCCTTGTTTCAAAGAGAGGAGGACGGGTTATTCACATTTAATTTGATGGTCAGAGGCGAATTGAAAGCTAAGCAGTGGTAATTAAGACCCCCGGGTGAAAATAGGGATGTCTCCTACGTTACCCATAATATGTGGAAGTATCGACGTAATTTCATAGAGTCATTCGATCTGAATGCTACATGAAGAACATAAGCCAGATGACGGAACGCAGAGACCTAGGATGTAGAAGATCATAACATGAGCGATTCGGCAGATTTGGATTCCTTTTCTATATATCCACTCATGTGGTACTTCATCATACGATTCATATAAGATCCATCTGTCTAGAGATCGTCATATACATCTAGAAAGCCGTATGCTTTGGAAGAAGCTTGTACAGTTTGGGAAGGGGTTTTTTGAGAAAAAAGAAGAATCTACTTCAACCGATATGCCCTTAGGCACGGCCATACATAACATAGAAATCACACGTGGAAGGGGTGGGCAATTAGCTAGAGCAGCAGGTGCTGTAGCGAAACTGATTGCAAAAGAGGGTAAATCGGCCACTTTAAGATTACCATCTGGGGAGGTCCGTTTGGTATCCCAAAACTGCTTAGCAACAGTCGGACAAGTCGGTAATGTTGGGGTGAACCAAAAAAGTTTGGGTAGAGCCGGATCTAAGTGTTGGCTAGGTAAACGCCCCGTAGTAAGAGGGGTAGTTATGAACCCTGTGGACCACCCCCATGGGGGCGGTGAAGGGAAAGCCCCCATTGGTAGAAAAAAACCCACAACCCCTTGGGGTTATCCTGCGCTTGGAAGAAGAACTAGGAAAAGGAAAAAATATAGTGATAGTTTTATTCTTCGTCGCCGTAAGTAAATACGTAACTAGGAATACGGAAAATTGCATTTTTGGAATTTGCAATAATGCGATGGGCGAACGACGGGAATTGAACCCGCGCATGGTGGATTCACAATCCACTGCCTTGATCCACTTGGCTACATCCGCCCCTTATCCAGCTAAAGGATTTTCTCCTTTTTCCATTCATCATTATTCTATTTATTCTGACCTCCATACCTCGATCGAGATAGTGGACATAGGATGCCACTCTTTAAAATGAAAAAAGGAGTAATCAGCTGTGACACGAAAAAAAACGAATCCTTTTGTAGCTCGTCATTTATTGGCAAAAATCGAAAAGGTCAATATGAAGGAGGAGAAAGAAACAATAGTAACGTGGTCCCGGGCATCTAGCATTCTACCCGCAATGGTTGGCCATACAATCGCGATTCATAATGGAAAGGAACATATACCTATTTACATAACAAATCCTATGGTAGGTCGTAAATTGGGAGAATTCGTGCCTACTCGCCATTTCACGAGTTATGAAAGTGCAAGAAAGGATACTAAATCTCGTCGTTAACTGAATGCAGAATAGAAAGATTAAGAATAAACAAAATTTATAGGATTCAAATAAAGTAAAGGTAGGCGGGTAATAACCTTATTTATGACAAGTTTCAAATTGGTAAAGTATACCCCTAGGATAAAGAAGAAGAAGAACGGTCTAAGGAAACTTGCAAGAAAAGTTCCAACCGATCGTCTACTTAAGTTCGAACGGGTTTTCAAAGCACAAAAACGCATACATATGTCTGTTTTCAAAGCACAAAGAGTTCTTGATGAGATTCGCTGGCGTTACTACGAGGAAACTGTTATGATACTGAACCTCATGCCTTATCGAGCATCTTATCCCATCTTAAAGTTGGTTTATTCGGCAGCAGCAAATGCTACTCATTATAGAGATTTCGACAAAGCGAGTTTATTCATCACTAAAGCCGAAGTCAGTAGGAGTACTATTATGAAAAAATTAAGACCTCGGGCTCGAGGACGTAGTTCTCCTATAAAAAAAACCATGTGTCATATAACAATTGTACTAAATATAGTAAAGAAATAAAAATAATCTTTAAATCAATCTAAGATTTCGATTCTCAGTAAAAAAAAAAATAGAATAGAAAAATATGGGACAAAAAATAAATCCACTCGGTTTCAGACTTGGTACAACCCAAAATCACCATTCCTTTTGGTTCGCACAACCAAAAAATTATTCTGAAGGTCTACAGGAAGATAACAAAATACGGAATTGTATCAAGAACTATATACAAAAGAATAGGAAAAAAGGCTCGAATAGAAAAATAGAAGCAGACTCAAGTTCCGAAGTAATTACAGATATTGAAATTCAAAAAGAAATTGATACAATCCACGTCATAATCCATATTGGATTCCCCAATTTATTAAAGAAAAAAGGAGCAATCGAAGAATTAGAAAAAAATCTCCAAAAGGAGGTGAATTCTGTAAACCAGAGACTTAATATTGCTATCGAAAAAGTTAAAGAACCTTATAAACAACCTAACATTCTTGCCGAATATATAGCTTTCCAATTAAAAAATAGAGTTTCATTCCGAAAGGCAATGAAAAAAGCCATTGAATTAACTAAAAAAGCGGATATAAAAGGAGTAAAAATAAAAATTGCAGGGCGTTTAGCAGGAAAAGAAATTGCACGTGCCGAATGCATCAAAAAAGGTAGACTTCCCCTCCAAACAATTCGCGCTAAAATTGATTATTGCTGCTATCCAATTCGAACCATCTATGGAGTATTAGGTGTAAAAATTTGGATATTCGTAGAAGAAGAATAACTTAGCTTGTCTTCCCATTCTCGCCAGTGATAGAATAAAAAAAAAAGCAAGAGCCTTATCTTTCCCGAAATCCCTGAAAAAAAAAGAAGAAATTATACCTCTTTCTACAAGATTTAATGAAAATTTTAAAATCTTTTAATATAATTGCTATGCTTAGTGTGTGACTCGTTAGTTTTTTCTTTAGGGGGAAAGATGAAGATTCAAAAAAAATTGACTGAACCCTACTAAAAATAGAAAAAACTTAGTAATTATAGAAAATTAACTAATAACCAACCTATTGCTTCGTATTGTCGAGATCCTAATTAAAAAACAGTCACTATGTGAATAAATACATCTATCATAAATGAATAGATCCATCATATAGTTGTAGCAACTGCATTTTTTTTCTCTAAAAAAGAAAGAGGATTCTAGGTTGTGAAGCAAAACTAAAGGGATGTGGATAAAGGGAGGGATGATAGATAGAAGGAAGAATAATTAAGAAGGATATAGGATTCCTATGTGTATGGTCTATGAATGACATCATAAAAGGCAATGTGATAAAGCATCAATAAAAAAAAAAAAAGAAAGAATTCAAAATCGTAACTTGAAACAATAAATAAAAATTTAAAACAATAATAAGGAGCAGCTCGGGTTAATAAAACTGAGAAAATTGACTCGGAAAGAAATTTTTTGGAAGCTCCATTGCAGGATTCAAACCTAAGCATTAAAAGAGAAGCTGTGGGAACGACAAAACCTATGACTCCATAGGATTTTTTTGAAAAGAATCCTAATACTTCATTGGGTGGGATGGCGGAACAAACCAAAAAAATTGCTTTATTTGGTAAGGTTATAAATTAACAAATAAGCAAATAAGACAGTAAAGAGTAAATATTCGCCCGCGAAATCTTTATTGGATTTGAATACTTTACCACGATTTAATAAGAGTAAAAAAAGGGGGATTCCTTAATTAAAAAAGATTACATTCTCTACAAATTACAAATAGAGAATTAAGAAATTCAAAATAAAAAAAAAACTAACTTTTTCTATTATATATTGATGTGTATTTATCCATTTTATTTTTATAAATAATGGAATTAGAGAAATTTGCACGCTTTCTTATTTCATTCGCGAGGAGCTGGATGAGAAGAAACTCTCATGTCCAGTTTTGCAGTAGAGATGGAACTAAGAAAAAACCATCGACTATAACCCCAAAAGAACTAGATTTCGTAAACAACATAGAGGAAGAATGAAGGGAAAATCCGGCCGAGGCAATTGTATTTGTTTTGGTAGATATGCTCTTCAAGTACTTGAACCCGCTTGGATCACAGCGAGACAGATAGAAGCAGGACGAAGAGCAATGACACGATATGCACGTCGTGGGGGAAAAATATGGGTCCGTATTTTTCCCGACAAACCAGTCACAATGAGACCCACAGAAACACGTATGGGCTCGGGAAAGGGATCCCCCGAATATTGGGTAGCTGTTGTTAAACCAGGTCGAATACTTTATGAAATGAGCGGAGTATCCGAAACTATAGCTAGAGCAGCTATCTCCATAGCTGCCAGTAAAATGCCCATACGAAGTCAATTTCTCCGATTAGAGATATAGAACTCGAAAAAAGAGTATTGAGGATAAAAAACCCCGGTTTTTTTTTCTGAGATGACGATATTTATGTCATCTTTTTTTTGCATTGAAATAACAAATTGAAATCAAAATAATATGATTCAACCTCAGACCCTTTTAAATGTAGCGGATAACAGTGGAGCTCGAAAATTGATGTGTATTCGAGTCATAGGAACTGCTGGTAATCAGCGATATGCTCGTATTGGTGATGTTATTGTTGCTGTAATCAAAGACGCATTACCCCAAATGCCTCTAGAAAGATCCGAAGTAATTCGAGCTGTAATTGTACGTACATGTAAAGAATTCAAATGCGAAGACGGTATAATAATACGCTATGATGACAATGCAGCAGTTATCATTGATCAAAAAGGAAATCCAAAAGGAACTCGAGTTTTTGGCGCAATTGCTGAGGAATTGAGAGAGTTGAATTTTACTAAAATAGTTTCATTAGCTCCTGAAGTATTATAAATACTAGTAGACAAGATATAGATCAAAGAAAAAATGAAAAAATTAGTAGATTGTGTCTCACGTATACGCTTTAAAATTCAAAATTCAAAGAAAAAGGAAAAACATGTTGATTATAGAAAAATTAGGAGGAACCTAGAATTAGAGTTTTATGGGCAAGGACACTATTGCTGATTTACTAACCTCTATAAGAAACGCAGACATGAATAAAAAGGGAACTGTTCGAGTAGTATCTACAAATATTACCGAAAACATTGTTAAAATACTTCTACGAGAGGGTTTTATTGAAAGTGTTCGGAAACATCAGGAAAGTCACAGATATTTCTTGGTTTCAACTTTGCGACATCAAAAGAGAAAGACTAGAAAGGGAATATATAGAACTAGAACCTTTTTAAAGCGTATCAGCCGACCCAGCTTACGAATTTATGCCAACTATCAAGGAATTCCTAAGGTTTTGGGCGGAATGGGAATTGCAATTCTTTCTACCTCTCGAGGTATAATGACAGATCGAGAGGCTCGACTAAACAGAATTGGGGGAGAAGTCTTATGTTATATATGGTAATGGCCCCGCCTATAGTACCCAAATTCTATCTCAAACGTCCTATTTTGAAAATAAAAATAGAAAAATAGGAGAAAAAATATGACAGAAAAAAAAAATAGGAGAGAAAAAAAAAACTCGAGAGAAGCAAAAGTCATTTTCGAGGGTTTAGTTACGGAAGCCCTACCCAATGGAATGTTCCGCGTTCGCCTAGAGAATGACACCATCATCCTGGGCTATATTTCAGGAAAGATCCGGTCTAGTTCTATACGAATACTAATGGGGGATAGGGTAAAAATTGAAGTAAGTCGTTATGATTCAAGCAAAGGACGTATAATTTATAGACTTCCCCATAAGGATTCGAAGCGTACCGAAGACTCGAAGGATACTGAAGATTTGAAGGATACCAAAGATTCAAAGGATTAGGTTTTTATAAAGTAAGAAATTCCAAGTTTCAAAATTTAAGTGAAGAGACTCATTTTTTCCAAAAGAGTAGATTCATAGTTTAAGAAAAAAATACCTAAATATGAAAATAAGAGCTTCCGTTCGCAAAATTTGTACAAAATGTCGACTGATTCGTAGGCGTGGGCGAATTAGAGTTATTTGTTCCAATCCGAAGCATAAACAAAGACAGGGGTGATCTTTCGAAAAAAGGAGCTTTCCTCTCTAAAAATTCAAAAAAGTACCCACGGAAATGTCCAAATTTCAAATAAAAAATTTGATTTGAAGTAAAGGATATATTTTACCCTGAAACGGATATCTTTGTATCTTTTTTTCTTTTTGTTATTCCTAACTCATATTTATGAGATAATAAAATATGACAAAAGCTATACCAAAAATAGGTTCACGTAAGAAAGTGCGTATTGGTTTGCGTAAGAATGCCCGCTTTAGTTTACGGAAGAGTGCACGTAGAATAACAAAAGGGGTTATTCATGTTCAAGCCAGTTTCAACAATACCATTATAACTGTTACAGACCCGCAAGGTCGGGTGGTTTTCTGGTCCTCCGCAGGTACTTGTGGATTCAAAAGCTCAAGAAAAGCATCACCCTACGCGGGTCAAAGAACAGCAGTAGATGCTATTCGTACGGTGGGTTTGCAACGAGCAGAAGTTATGGTAAAAGGGGCTGGTAGCGGAAGAGATGCCGCATTACGAGCCATTGCTAAAAGTGGTGTACGGTTAAGTTGTATACGCGATGTAACACCTATGCCGCATAATGGATGTCGACCCCCTAAAAAAAGGCGTCTGTAAAATAATGAAATCGCTTTCAAGAGAAATAAACGATTCAATGATTAAATAATAATACTAGTCTATTATGGTTCGAGAGGAGGTAACAGGATCCACTCAAACACTACAGTGGAAGTGTGTTGAATCAAGAGTAGATAGTAAGCGTCTTTATTATGGTCGTTTCGTTCTGTCACCGCTTAGAAAAGGTCAAGCAGATACTGTTGGTATTGCCTTGCGAAGAGCTTTACTTGGAGAAATAGAAGGAACATGTATCACACGCGCAAAATTTGAAAACGTGCCACACGAATATTCTACAATAGTCGGTATTGAAGAATCCATACAAGAAATTTTACTAAATTTGAAAGAAATTGTATTGAGAAGTAATCTCTATGGAGTTAGAGACGCATCAATTTGCGTCAAAGGTCCTAGATACATAACCGCTCAAGATATAATCTTACCGCCTTCTGTAGAAATCGTTGATACGACACAACCTATAGCTAACTTGAGAACGCCCATTGATTTCTGTATTGAGTTACAGATCAAGAGAGATCGCGGATATAATACGGAACTCCGAAAGAACTCTAAAGATGGAAGTTATCCTATAGATGCTGTATCCATGCCTGTTCGAAATGTGAATTATAGTATTTTTTCTTGTGGGAATGGAAATGAAAAACATGAGATACTTTTTCTAGAAATATGGACGAATGGAAGTTTAACTCCTAAAGAAGCGCTTTATGAAGCTTCTCGTAATTTGATTGATTTTTTTCTTCCTTTTCTACACGCAGAGGAAGAGGACACTAGTTTCCAAGAAAATCAAAAAAGGTTTACTCCACCCCTTTTAACCTTTCAAAAAAGATTAACAAATCTAAATTTAAAGAAAAACAAAAAAGGAATTCCATTGAATTGTATTTTTATTGATCAATTAGAATTGTCTTCTAGAACGTATAATTGTCTCAAAAGGGCCAATATACATACACTATTGGACCTTTTGAGTAAGACTGAAGAAGATCTTATGAGAATTGACAGTTTTCGTATGGAAGATGGAAAACAGATATGGGACACTTTAGAGAAGCATCTCCCAATGGATTTACCTAAGAACAAGTTCTTGCTTTAAATCCATTGCAATTTTTTCCTCTTCTTCTTTTTCGAGTTAGAATAAAAAGAAAACAATTTTGCATCTTTGGGACAATCTATATTTTAGCGAAATGGATCATAATAAAATAGATTTTAGGTATCTAGGGAAGATTCACTTGGAAGTAACTATTTCCTAGATACCCATGCAGGGGACTTCGCGGTTGAATGAATCAACCCCAAAAATCCCTAAAAAAGACCTAAAGTTAAGGATTTATCAATGGGTAATGTTGCTCCAATACCTAACCAAAGAGCTACTGCAGTACCGATTAAAAAAACGGTCGTAGCTACTGGTCGACGAAAAGGATTTTGGAATTTATTGACATTCTCTAGAAAGGGTACTGTCAATAAGCCCGTTGGCACAGAAACCATTAAGAGAACGCCCAATAACTTATTGGGTACTGTACGGAGTATTTGAAATACGGGGAAAAAGTACCACTCGGGTAATATTTCCAAAGGAGTTGCAAAAGGATCCGCCGGTTCACCAATCATTGACGGCTCGAGAATCGCTAAACCTACATTACATGCAATAGTACCTAGAATTACTACTGGAAAAATGTATAAAAGATCGTTGGGCCACGCGGGTTCCCCGTAATAATTATGCCCCATCCCTTTAGCTAATTTTGCTCTTAATACAGGATCATTTAAGTCAGGTTTCTTTGTTATTGGGATAGGTGAATTCTTTAGGATCCATCCCCCAAAGGAACCGGACATGAGAATTTTTCATCATCCGGCTCGAGCAAGAGTGAAAGAAATAAGACCGTAGAGGATCCACAAGGGTATATAATGATTCAATGACTCAAAGTAAGAACAGCTTTATCAGATTATCTTTTCCGAAGTTGCGCCTCTAACTACTCATAGAATCATAGAAAAGAATCCTATTCTTATGCGTAAATGCTCAATATCCAAGTGGGCTTACAAATTTGATCATGATCAATTGCTTTGTGGATTGTCTCTTGATTAGTTGGCGTTTATCCCCTCAATATCTCAAGTTTCTTACGTCCAAACAAAGTATTTACTTGTTACTAATAAAAAATCGAAAAGTTTAGCCTACGTTCTTCCTTAGATTTCTTCTTTTACTCCGATAGTATTGCGGATCGAAATCGATGCAAAGAAAATGAATGCATTTCCATACTATAATAAAAAATAAAAAGTCAGTGTAATAAATATAGAATTGTATCATATCACACGACTTATTCCATTTATACTCTATGGGATCTTACGGAGCCTGTTCATGGATGATATGTTTGGGGTATGATCATAGAAAAAAATCTCCTCGAGTGAACCAGCCTATCCTTCCTAGATAAGGGACTTACGTGTTGATTGGATGCGGAGACACTTTTGGTCGTGAAATCTAATGTGGCAGATCCAATTCTCTATCTGCATGGCCAAATCAATAATTCAAGTCACACACTCCCATAATCCGCCTTATTTTCTTTCGTAAAATTAACTTCAACTATTTGTATCAAAATACTTCAGAGTTGAAGAGAAGTATCCAAATGACATGTCTTATTTTACAATAACCCATGTTTGTAGCAATGAAATACCACAACCTACCCGGTATGATATATGAGAATTAGAATTCTCTATGATATGTGTTCCCTATAAAGGACCCGAAATACCTTGCTTACGTATCATTGGAAAGTGCATTAACATAAATACGGCGGTAAGCAGAGGTAGTACAAAGGTGTGTAAACTATAAAAACGAGTCAAAGTGGATTGGCCCACACTAGCACTTCCGCGTAATAACTCTACTAAAGGGGATCCTATTACCGGAATCGCTTCAGGTACACCTGTCACAATTTTGACTGCCCAATAACCAACTTGATCCCAAGGCAAAGAATAACCGGTTACGCCAAATGATGCAGTCAATACAGCCAAAACCACACCTGTGACCCAAGTTAATTCACGGGGTTTTTTAAATCCACCTGTGAGATACACGCGAAATACGTGCAGGATCATCATTAGAACCATCATACTTGCTGACCATCGATGAACTGATCGGATTAACCAACCAAAGTTGGCCTCCGTCATTATATATTGAACGGAAGAAAAAGCCTCCGTAACGGTTGGTCGGTAATAAAAAGTCATAGCAAAACCAGTAGCGACTTGTACTAGAAAACAAGTAAGTGTAATTCCCCCTAAACAATAAAATATGTTGACATGAGGAGGAACGTATTTACTAGTTATATCATCCGCAATTGCCTGAATCTCAAGACGTTCCTCAAACCAATCATATACTTTATTGAGATAGGTAACTAGCCCGACTCCCCCTCCGAGAGCCGTATATGAAAATTTCATCTCGTACGGCTCAAGCAGAAACACACAAATTTTCAACGGATATTAGAAAAAAGGTTCAAAACTTCATCAGCCACGGAATTGGATTAATTTGCCTTGAAGATATGAAATAAGAAAAATCCAGAATTTCTTCTTTGTGATGATAATGCCAAAAAATCTCAAGTTGGCTCATCTGTCTTTCTTTCCCTTATGTTGATCATTAGAGGCCTCTTGACTTTTCTCTTCTCTATTTTTTTTTTTTTATTTTTTTACTAGTAAAAAAATAAAATAGTGGTTTTCTGATAGAAATTATCTTGTTGCGATCCTATGAATCAGTTCAATTAAAACCTTAGATTCATACTAGAGCCACGATGATTGAATCTCAAGCTAAACAAAAGGAAAGGCAAGGGCTCTTCGAATAAGAACCGCTTGATGATCATTTATTGAATCGATGTAATGACTCGACAAAATCGAAAGAAAAAAGTTGTCTTTTGGGCAAACAAAATTGGAAGGAAGAAAATTTCTTTTTTTATTAAGAACTACTTGAATTTTTTTTTTCAGTCTGGTTGCGAGGTCTAAATAGTGAGTATGAATCATAGTTCCATTTTTTTTCTTGATCCACTCTATGTATTTCGTGTTCCAGATACTAGAATAAATAATATCCGACGAATTAGAATCATCTTGATAGAGATAGATAACAGGACCTTTCTATGTATTATCAATAGGATCAATTCTAACAAGTCACACACTCATATTCCAGAGATACAAAAAAAAAATCCACAGTCGAACTACCAGAATGTCTAGAAAAGTGGAGCTTAAAGTAGAAAGACCCTTTTTTTGGATGGAAAAACTATGACTTCATAGTTTTAGTTAGTAGAAACCTAATTCATTAAAATTCCGTCTAGTAAAACAGAAGAATTATAAATTTCTAAAATGATAGATAGGAATATCGCAAATAAAGCCATTGCGACCCCCATAAAAGGAGTAGTCCCCCAACCCGGAGCGACTTTCCCATACTCCGAATTCAAGGGTTTCAATAAACTACCTGCGCCAGTTCGTTTTGGCCTAGGCCTAGAACTCTCTTCAACGGTTTGTGTAGCCATAAATTATATTTAATCATTGGTGTTGACTTTGTATACTATTCCGTTGTAGTTGTAAATACACGATCTTTTCATGGATCCATTGTAATCTTGAAATTCTATAAAAATGGAAACAGCAACTTTAGTCGCCATCTCCATATCTGGTTTACTTGTAAGCTTTACTGGGTATGCCTTATATACCGCGTTTGGGCAACCCTCTCAACAATTAAGAGATCCATTCGAAGAACATGGGGACTAATTGAAGTAAGAAGTCTCCCAGATGGGGAGACTTCTTACTTCAATTAAATTATTTCATTTTTTAGTCGGAACCTTAGGAGGTTCTCGGAAGAAGATAGCGAAAAAAATTATCCCTAAAGTTGAAACTAAAAGGAACGTATAAACCAATGCTTCCATAGATTCGATCGTGGTTTATTTACAATTATAACTTCCACACCTATTCACTTGTCATTTGGGATCATTTCCCATATAAAAAAAGAGTCAAAGAAAGGATAGGAGATTTTCCCGTGTCAAATCAAAAAAGATAGGTGAAAGATACCATAGCAATGTGGTATCAGACTGCCTGCCTCCTTGTAGTTGGATCTCCAACTTTTTGGAATGTTCCAAATTCCACTTGAGCATCCAAATCTGGATCAATACCAGCAAAAACGTCTCGGAACAAGGTTCGAGCGCCATGCCAAATGTGTCCGAAAAAGAAGAGCAAAGCAAAGGTAGCATGACCAAAAGTGAACCAACCCCTTGGACTGCTGCGAAAAACACCATCCGATTTCAAAGTAGCTCGATCTAATTCAAAAATTTCCCCTAATTGGGCACGCCTCGCATATTTTTTTACAGTAGCAGGATCAGAATAACTTACTCCATTAAGTTCGCCACCATAGAACTCCACCGTTACGCCTACTTGTTCAACGCTATATTTGGATTCTGCTCTTCTAAAAGGAACGTCCGCTCTCACAATTCCCTCTTCATCTACCAAAACTACCGGAAATGTTTCAAAAAAAGTAGGCATACGACGTACAAAAAGCTCACGTCCTTCTTTATCTCTAAAGACGGGATGTCCTAACCATCCAACAGCTATTCCATCCCCATTGTCCATTGAGCCTGCTCTGAATAATCCCCCCTTTGCCGGATTATTACCAATATAATCATAAAAGGCTAATTTTTCGGGAATTTTAGACCAAGCTTCTGATAAACTAAGATTTTCGGCTAACCCATCGCTAACTCTTCGATATATTTCTTGCTGAAAATATCCCTGATCCCACTGATAACGAGTAGGCCCAAATAATTCGATTGGGGTAGTTGCCGATCCATACCACATAGTTCCGGCAACTACGAAAGCTGCAAAAAAAACAGCAGCGATACTACTGGAAAGTACAGTTTCAATATTGCCCATACGTAATCCTTTGTATAGACGTTGAGGCGGACGGACACTAAGATGGAATAAGCCCGCTAATATGCCCAAAGTACCCGCAGCAATATGATGCGAAGCTATTCCTCCCGGAACGAAAGGGTCAAAACCTTCCGCACCCCACGCAGGATTTACAGCTTGTACTTTTCCAGTTAGTCCATAAGGATCGGACACCCATATCCCGGGACCGTACAAACCCGTTACATGAAATGCACCAAAGCCAAAACAAGCCACCCCTGCAAGAAATAAATGAATTCCAAAGATCTTGGGCAAATCCAAAGAGGGTTTTCCCGTCCGCTCATCACAGAATATTTCTAGGTCCCAATAAACCCAATGCCAGATAGCTGCCAAGAAACACAATCCAGAAAACACAATATGCGCACCTGCCACACCTTCATAACTCCAAATACCCGGATTCGTTACAGTTCCTCCTGAAATACTCCAACCACCCCACGAATTGGTTATTCCTAAACGAGTCATGAAGGGGATGACGAACATACCTTGTCTCCACATTGGATCCAGAACAGGATCAGAGGGATCAAAAACCGCTAATTCGTATAAAGCCATCGAGCCGGCCCAACCAGAAACTAGAGCTGTGTGCATTATATGCACCGCAAGCAATCGACCCGGATCATTCAATACGACAGTATGAACACGATACCAAGGCAAACCCATGGAAATACCCCCTTAGCAAAGAAAAATAGACACGATGTCGCTTTATTTTATCGCATTGGAAAAGACTATCCATATCCTATGTACCTAACCCTTCTAGGGAATTCTGTGTCAGAAAGCGTGAATATTTATTTCATTCCATTAAAAATAAGAAGCCAATTCTGTTCGTAAGAAGAAAGAGAAGCAGATCTATTCTATACTCGATAAGTGGCAATATGCAATGGGTAGCTTGGGCTATTTGGAAAAACGAGGAATAGATCCCTAATACCTCTTTGTTTATCATTCGAATCGCAGACTCCTTTTTCTTTATTCAACCTGTCTTACCTTCCTTATATGTATAATCTTTCAATCTATGTATTAATAGAATCTATAGTATTCTTATAGAATAAGAAAAAAATGAAGATAATAAACTGCGGATTCTTTCTTTCTCTTTCATTCTTACGTTTCCATATTAAAGTGTAGTTTTCTTACTTAAATTTAATAATATTAATCTATTATGCCCATTGGTGTTCCAAAAGTACCTTACCGGATTCCCGGAGATGAAGAAGCGACTTGGGTTGACTTATACAATGTTATGTATCGAGAAAGGACACTTTTTTTAGGTCAAGAGATTCGTTGCGAGATCACGAATCATATTACAGGTCTCATGGTATATCTCAGTATAGAAGATGGAATTAGCGATATTTTTTTGTTTATAAACTCCCCCGGCGGGTGGCTAATCTCAGGAATGGCTATTTTTGATACGATGCAAACGGTGACACCAGATATATATACAATATGCCTCGGAATAGCTGCGTCCATGGCCTCCTTCATTCTGCTTGGAGGAGAACCCACCAAGCGTATAGCATTCCCTCACGCTAGGATTATGCTTCACCAACCCGCTAGTGCTTATTATCGGGCAAGGACACCAGAATTTTTACTAGAAGTTGAAGAGTTACACAAAGTTCGGGAAATGATAACAAGGGTTTATGCACTAAGAACAGGCAAGCCTTTTTGGGTTGTATCCGAAGACATGGAAAGGGATGTTTTTATGTCAGCAGACGAAGCCAAAGCTTATGGACTTGTCGATATTGTAGGGGATGAAATGATTGACGAGCACTGCGATACTGATCCAGTATGGTTTCCAGAAATGTTTAAGGATTGGTAATGGCTGGATTTCTTGTAAATTTTTTTTTTTTCAAACCTAAATTCAGGTTTTATGTGATTTTCTAGAAACTAGAAATACTTCATGATGATGAATCGTCAGGTTAAGATCGATCTAAACCAATCTTTTTTCTATATACATACGACATGCCCACGATTAAACAACTTATTAGAAATGCAAGACAGCCAATACGAAATGCTAGAAAAACGCCCGCGCTTAAAGGATGTCCTCAGCGTCGAGGAACATGTGCTAGGGTGTATGTGTGACTCGTTCAGATCATGAGTTCAAACAACGAAGACAATTTTTGAAGTATCCATGATCGGTACCAATGAATCGGATAAAGAAGTTCTATCCTAGATTTCTATGGTATATGGAATTTATGGTTTCCTTTGGTGCAAATCCAATCATCTAGATTGGATTTGGAAGAAGCTATTCCCCCATTGGTAGCAAAAGGTTATCCATTAAGCGGAGGAAATAGTAATAAAAAGAAAAAGTCTTATGCTCTTTTATCTTAAAAGAACGGACTAAAGGGTCAGCTACTTAGCCAACTTTCATAATTAAATACCGTCACTGTATGAATAACTCTTATTGTGAAAAGAGCTATTTACTCTATAATGGATAGGTAGAGCCAAAGAATGTGAACTATACAAGTTCACAATACCTTTTGATGAAAGAAAGGGCTCCGGTGTATAGAGAGGGCCTCACCGTTTAAAAGGGAACCATAGAAACGATGGAATCCACTGTTTTTTAGTATCGTTAGAATTTGTTATTTCTATGCGAAATAACCGAAGGGAATAGAATAAAAAATTGTGGTTGGGAAAGTTATAGTAGCAAAAGCCATTGGAATTCATATTTTATATATCGGAATAATCCGTTTTGTTATTAATGGAAAAAAAGGCGGTTAAAAAAAGAGAAACCATTAGTTATTAATTAAGGTTAATTTGATTCAATGACCAGAGTTCCGCGAGGATATGTAGCTCGGAGACGACGAACAAAAATGCGTTCATTTGCTTCAAACTTTAGAGGGGCCCATTTAAGACTTAATCGAATGATTACTCAACAAGTAAGAAGAGCTTTTGTTTCTTCTCATCGAGATAGAGGCAGGCAAAAGGGGGATTTTCGGCGTTTGTGGATCACTCGGATAAACGCAGCAACACGGATATATAAAGTATTCGATAGTTATAGTAAATTAATACACAATCTGTACAAGAAAGAATTGATTCTTAATCGTAAAATACTTGCACAAGTAGCTGTATCAAATCCAAACAATCTTTACACGATTTCCAATAAAATAAAGACCATCAATTAAAGGGATAACATCAATTAAAGGGATAAAAAGTAATATACAGAAATAATTAAAACCGAATTCCCGGAGAGGGAACTCCGGGAAGATACAATAAATTAAGATTAAGCGGTAGGAATCAACGAGCATGTTGCAATAAATAAAAAACTATTTCTTTTTCCCTTTTTTCTTTCTTATAAGAAACAAAAGAATCAAAACAGGGGTACTTTCTTTATATATGAGTCTGACCTTTTCTTTCGAATAAAACATCAACAATCGGAACTTAGGTTTCGATTGTTGTTTCTTAAATTCTGGTTGGAGTTTCTTAAGTTTCGATTGGAATTGAACTTTTGTGTTAATTGAGGAATATGTCTATTTTTTCTGTGTCTAGGACCAGTAATTATTGAAATTGACTGGCCTTGAAATTGCTTCTCATTCTCATAGTTACGAAATGGTAAGAAAGATAAAATACGAGCCTGTTTTATAGCAAGAGTAATTAATCGTTGTTGTTTCAAGGTTAGTCTATTTATTCGTCTGGATAATATTTTTCCTTGTTCACTAATAAATCGATTAATTAAACTCATGTTTCTATAATCAATTCGATCCCCCGGGCCAATTCGAGAACGCCTGCGAAAAGGTTGTTTGGATTTACGAAAAGGTTGTTTGAGTTTACGAAAAGTTTGCTTGGATTTTTGAAAAATTTGTTTTGATTTACGAAAAGGTTGCTTAGATTTACGAAAAAGTTGTTTAGATATATACATGCTTTATTCCTTATTTAAAAATTGAAAAAAATAAATAAAAAAATGGATTTCTTTATTTTAGTAATTTTGGATCCAGAAGAAGTAGTCTTTCTTTGGTCCATATATTATTTTATTCATATACTATATATAAAATAGAAAAATAAAATAAAAAGCTTCTATACATATGAAATAATATCTACCTAAAATCAGATGAGTTGATTTGTATTTTGTATTCTATCTATGTTCTATATATTAAATAAAAAGTTCTTACTCTTTCTGTTCTTTGGAAAAATCTAACACACGATGTTCCTATTTCTTTATTTCGTTATGAGTCGTATGCTTGCGACAATAACGACAAAATTTTCGTAATTCTAATTGTCCGGGTGTATTCTGACGATTCTTTTGAGTACTATATCTAGAAATCCCCGCCGATTGCTTATCGGCACCCTTTCGAACACAACTGATACATTCCAAAATAACTCTGATTCTAACATCTTTGCCCTTGGCCATGAACCTCCTTTCCTTTTTGGATCGACTTAACTTAATTCTTATACCTATTCTTTTATTCTTCTATTTAGGATAGGATCCGAAGAAGAAGAATAAAATCCATAGAAGTTCCTAACTAAAAATGTGATTTCTAAAGATTTTGTTGTAATTCTTCAAATTCTCTAACGAATGCAATCCAATATAATAAAAAATTTTTTAAATTTGTAAATTAAGTAATTAAGTAATAAAAAATAGAAAAATAATTAAAGAATACAATCCTTGTCAAATTAGCAAGGATTTTGCTTCGAAATCCTTTCATTCATTTAATTTAAATAGTAAGCCATCCTCTTTCTATGCTCTGATTTGTGAGGCTTGACTTAGCTTGGATACCGCTTTTTTTTAATTAAATTTCTGTTTTCCAAAATGAGATTTACCGAATTTTTCATTACTCTGAGGTTCAACCCAATTCATCTTTTCTTTCTTTTTACTTCGTATACTAAAAAAGAATTAAAAAGGGCAAATTTTCGTCATGTCACGAAGAATTCTATCTCTGGCATAGGAATAACTAGAATTAAAAAAAAGGGAACGACAAAGCATCTGGGAATAAACGATTAATTTCTATTAATAAACCTGCTAAAGCTCCAAACCATAGAGTACTTAGCACGGGTGCTACAGAAAGATATGTTTTTATATCCCGCATTGAAAATCCTCCTTTCTTATTGGAATACATATATGATCAGATACTCTTGCCCACGATCGTTTGTATTTCTTTTGTTTAGGCGAAATTTCTAACTAAAAAACAAAATCAATATTCTATATATATAGAATGAACCTTATAGACGAGATTTTCCTATCCCTAAAAAAGAAAAAAACGACCCCTTCCCTTCTTCCTATACATTACTAAGGAATAGTAATCTTTCTTTTATAGGGGAAATTGGACTGGATTTTAGATGTATGCCCTTCCTTGATTATATGAGACTAAAAACAAAAAATGACAAGAAAGTTCTATATAGATGGAGAAATAGAAGAAAATTACGATGTGGAAAACAAGAAAGAAATTGTGTATAATGGCATTGTACAACAATTTGGAAAAGGGATGTAGCGCAGCTTGGTAGCGCGTTTGTTTTGGGTACAAAATGTCACAGGTTCAAATCCTGTCATCCCTACCTATTACTTCTCTCTTCTTTATGAGCAGTAGCGGGGAGATCGATTAAAGTGGGTATAACTTGAATTTTTGGATACTAGACGTACGTGAGACACGTTAGGAGTAGAAAAGTATTTTCTTTTTGCAAGCGCTCTTAGTTCAGTTTGGTAGAACGCGGGTCTCCAAAACCCGATGTCGTAGGTTCAAATCCTACAGAGCGTGATTCCCTCTATCTTATGTCGAAACAGAGTAAAATAACTTAAAAAAACAAAGTTGAATTGCAACTCCAATTTGACCTCCTCTTTGGTCTGGAGGAGGTCAATCAAAAAAGAAATATTACTCAATCAAAGATCCAACTGATCCCCACGCCTGTATTGCAAATACGCAGTCACGAATAATCCCGCTAAAGTAATAGGAATTAGGCCTAAGACGATTCCAAATAGAAAAACTTCAATCATTTCGATTTGTTCGAGGGGATAAAAAAAAGAGGTACGATCTATCTCTAAATAATAGTCTAAATTATCCACGAATCTCAATGACCAAAAAAAGAATTGGTAATTAGTGTGGAAAAGAGTCGTAGAATACGAGGAATCCAAAAGAAAGATTTTTCTTTTCTGACTTCTGACTTATTCATTCAATTCATTTCAAATAAGACGTATCTTGTTCAAGCCAATAAATAGAGCTGGGGTTATAGTTAAAGCAGCCAGTAGAAAACCGAAATAACTAGTTATAGTAAGCATGAAGGGGTTAAATTCCATTTATTTTTTTACTAGACTACATATGTTGGTAAAGCACTTACCTAAGTTAGAAAAAATTCAAAATTCATCGGTTATTTTAGATAATACTAAAAAACAAGATAGAGTGAGATACAGAAGTGTAAAAGAAAATAGATTCATTGGGTGGGACATGAGTTCCTAATTCCGAATCAAGAGATTTGTTGTGGAATCTGTCAGTTAAGTAAAGTAAAAATATTAAGAACTAGACCGTCTAACCCCATTGAAAAATGAAATAGGATTTTCGGGGAAATTTTGGAATAAAAGATAAATATAAATAAAGAATTGAATTTGAAAAAAGTTTTTTCTATTTCGGATTATTTCTTTTTCAATAAGATTTAATCTTTTTTTTGGAGCAAACAGTCGAATATTCCCTTTTCCTTCTTATTTTAAGTCATTGTATTCCATATGGAATAATAGGAGAAGAAAAGCATTCCACGACCCCCGAGGGGGGCCCTGAAAAAGGGGAAAGCTCTTCCTTTAATTTACTTACTTTCTTTATTTGCATTTTATTTTTATTCGTTTTTCGAACCCCAACCAAAGTTGATTCGAAGACGACTTACTTCAAT